AATTATATAAAAATACGGGAGATTTTAAAAATTGAGCCGGAAATGACTATTTTTGGATGGGGGGTGTTTTGGCATTTGAAATTTTTCTCGGAGAAAAGAAGTAAAATATCGGGTTCTAAAAATTGTGTTTGCTATTTTCATAGTAAATTATTTTCGCGGGTGCGATCGGAGGGGGGGGATAAGGTGTAAAAAATAACTCTATGGAATTTTGGGAGTGTAAGGAATATTATAATTTTATCGCATGTTTTTTTCTCAACTTTTGAAAACAGGGGTGTTGAAAATGCGCTTACTGCGGTAAATTTATAATAAAGGAATAATGAAATTTTACGGGAAAATAAAAAATATGTCTAACAAGCAAGAAGAATATATCCACGTATAGGGAAAGTGTAAAGCCAAGAATATAGCTCCACCCGGACTAGATGGTCTACCCCGGGGAGGGGAACGGTAACGGGCATACGGGTGTCAGGTGAAAGGTAGAGAAAAAAAGGACAACCAGGGGTGGAGCGAGCATACGTGATAAGAACATGAGGGTGAATGTACCAATATAAAGGGTGCGACCAAATGCCTCTTAAAAAGCAAGTAGGGCGGGGTGGTTCCGGACCATTGAGATGATCTTGAGAGTGTAACCAGCGGCCTTGGAAAAAACATCAAGGGAGGGGTAACAATATATGGACGTGAGAAGCGGGACTGTGTGTTTTCGGTGGAAGGATAGAGGGTTTCACGGGCTGGATTATATCATGGTGCACCATTAGGAACAGGATAGTCATGGTTACTAAGAATGAATAGACAGATAACATGGAAAGTTAGAGTGATGCTGGCGTGAATTTAATGATTATATACCACTTTTTTATATAAATAATTATAGTATAATTCCCGTTTATTAGGCGTGAGGCAGATCATTAATGTATAATTATACATAGTGAAATAAAGACTATAAGCTAAGAGGTACATTATAGTCAGAATCGGGATTAAACATGTGGGGGGGGGTAGGGGGGGGGTCCTAGGAGAGTTATTTATTTTTGGGGGGCGGGAGTATTATTGACAAAGAGTAGTTTAAATAAAATACTGGCTTTGGGGGCTAGAGATGGGAAGTCCTTCTTTGATGCTCTAGGGGTTGAGATCCAGCTTTGGCTTACAAGGGCAACGCTTTAAAGGTGATAAGCTACTAGGGCATGTGTTGGTGGTTGAGATTTTGTTTTCTAGTCAACCGAGCAGTGGGTTTATAATAAAGAATGAGAAGTATAGGGTGGAGGTTGATTGACCAATTAGGACGAATGGTGGTTCTACTGGTTTAGTGGCTGCTCATGTGATTGTGATGAACGTGGCTACTAGTGTTCAGAATATTAGTTGTGATAGTGGGCGAAAGGTTATAGGGCGTATGTGTGAGGTGTGTGTGAATGGTAGTGTTAGTAGGATGGTTACGGATAGTACGAGAGCTAGGGTTCCCCCTAGTTTATTGGGAATAGAGCGTAGAATACCGTAGGCAAATAAGAAGTATCATTCTGGTTTAATGTGTTGTGGTGTAACCAGGGGGTTGGCCTTCGAGAAGTTTTCTGAGTCGTTAAAGATATTTGGGGTGAATGATATGATGATAAATAGCAGGGTAATTATAATAGTTAGTATTAGGATATCTTTGTGAGAGTGGTATGGGTGGAATGGAATTTTGTCAATGTCTGAGTTAGTTCCTAATGGGTTGCTGGAGCCTTCTGTGTGTAGTAGTATGATGTGAATCGAGGATAGGGAGATAATGGTGAATGGGAGAATAAAGTGAAGGGCGAAGAATCGGGTCAGAGTGGGGTCGTTAATTGAGAAGCCCCCTCAGAACCAAGTGGTGAGTGTTGTGCCGATGTACGGTACGGCTGTCAGTAGGTTTGTGATTACTGTTGCTGCTCAGAATGATATTTGTCCTCATGGTAGTACGTAGCCAAAGAATGCTGTTGCTATAAGAATTATAAGTAGTGTGGTTCCTGATAGTCAGACATTTTTATTAAGATAGGATCCGTAGTATAGTCCTCGTGCGATGTGGATATAGATGCAGATAAAGAATATGGATGCGCCGATTGCGTGTAGGTTTTGTATGATTCATCCGTAGGGAACATCTCGTGTGATGTGTACAATAGATGAGAAGGCTAGGTTAATATTGGCTGTGTAATGAATTGCTAGGAAGAATCCGGTTATGATTTGTAGGATTAAACATGTTAGTAATATAGATCCGAAGTTTCATCAGGTTGAGATATTTAGTCCTACTGGTAGGAGGTTAAATAGAAGGAGCATGTGTTGGTTGGACATTTTTGTAGTTGATTAACAACAGTGGTTTTTCGGACCGCAAGTCTCAGTAGAGCAAGAATTATGGTTATAATAAATTATTTTTTTGGTTGTGTTTTGGTGCTACTAGCTTTGAGTGTTGTGGCTTTGAGTGTGGTTTCTGTGCCGTATCAGGGAGTGGTTGCTTTGATAGGGGTTTCTTTTTTTTGTTGTATTTTTATAGTTGTTTTGGGTCGTACGTTTGCAGCTTTGGTGATGTATATTGTGTATTTAGGGGGGTTGGTTGTAGTTTTTGGGTATTGTGTAAGTGTGGAGAAGGATAGTGTTGTTTTTAAGTCCAGTTTGGTTAAGTATTTTATTATTTTTATTTTTGTGTTGTTTTCTATTTTATGGTTATTGGCCGGGGGGGTGGGGGGTTTATTGGTTTATACTAACTGGGAAGACTTAGTGTGTTTAGAAGTGAATGGCGGTAGTGTTTTTTATTTTAGTGGGGGGGCTGGGTTAATTATATGTTCTTGGGGGCTGTTGGTTGTGTTGTTTTCTATTCTAGTTATTTTAAGTTGGTCTCGGTTAGGGGGTTTACGGCCATTTTAAGTGGAGATAGCGAGGAGAACTAGTGCCATGCTAGCAGTGAATATGGTTATGTAGTTCTTGATTGTGTTTTTTTGTTGTGTAGATAGGTGGATTATAGGCGTGAGTGTGTTTAATAGGCCTTTTGGTCCTCAGTTTTCTAGGGTTCAGAGGTCTATTAGTTCTGTAGAGGTTTGTTGACTGATTTTTATTGTGTTTATTGTAACAGCTCGGTGGGGGATGTTGAAGAAGGCTAATTGGTTAAAGAATAGACTTTGTTTGTTGGTTTTTTTAGGTTTAATATGGTAGGTTGTGTAGGAGAGATCTTTTGATAGTATGATTCCTATGAAGGTGGCGATTAGTGCTATAAGTTTAATTGTTTTTGGTATGGTGGTTATTGTTGTATTTTGTAAGGTTGAAACTTTTGTTATGGTACCTACAAGTACTGATGTTAACATTAGGCGAGTGAGTGGGTAGATAGTATTTTTAGATTCTTTGTGGGTGTTGTGGTGAGTTCGCGGGTATCCTGTTATAGTTGTTAGTATAATTTGTGTGCTGTAGCAGGCGGATAGTATGGTTGCAATTACTGTGATTATGATTACTCATGAATTAGTGTGGGAGTTAAGTAGTGTTTCGATAATTGTATCTTTTGAGTAGAATCCGGATAGGAAAGGTATACCTATGAGTGAGAGGTTAGCGATAATTAAAAATGATGATGTTATTGGTGAAGTTTTTAATAGTCCTCCCATTATTCGGACATCTTGTTCGTTGTTTAGGCTGTGAATGTAGGAGCCGGAGCATAGGAATAGTATGGCTTTAAAAAATGAGTGGGTGATTATGTGTAGAAATGCTAGGGTGGGTTGGTTTAATCCGACTATGGTTATTATTAGTCCTAGCTGGCTTGTGGTGGATAGTGCGATAATTTTTTTGATATCTAGGTGGGTAGTTGCCGCTGCAGCGGCAAATATTGTTGTTGTTGCCCCGAGCAATAGGCAGAGGGTTATTATGGTGTTGTTATTATGTATAGTTGGGTGTAATCGGATTAATAAGAATACCCCGGCTACCACTATTGTGCTGGAGTGGAGTAAGGCTGAGACTGGTGTTGGGCCTTCTATGGCTGATGGGAGTCATGGGTGAAGACTAAACTGTGCAGATTTTCCAGTAGCTGCTGCTAGTAGTCCCAGTATTGGGATAGTGTTAATTGTTTCATGTTGGACTATAAGTTCTTGTATGTTGATTGATGATGAGGTTATCAATCAGGCAGTTGTTATAATTAGGCCGATATCCCCGATACGATTATAAATGATAGCTTGTAGGGCTGCTGTGTTGGCATCTTGGCGTCCGTGTCATCATCCGATGAGAAGAAAGGATATGATTCCCACACCCTCTCAGCCGATAAAGAGTTGATATATATTATTTGCTGTGATGATTACTAGTATTGTGATTAGGAATGTCAATAGGTATTTAATGAATTTATTGTTGTTGGGGTCAGTGTTTATATATCAGGTGGAAAATTCTGTAATAGATCATGTGATGAATAGGGCAATAGGGATAAATAGTAATGAAAGTGTATCTAGGGTAATAGAGATATTAATGTTTTCTGTTGGTATAATAATCAGGGGTGAGAGTGAGAGTGTAAGTTCGTTGTTGTTTATTAGCGGGTTGATTGGGATGAGGCTAATAAGGAATAGTAGTATTAGGCTATTTTTAGTGTTGCGTGGTTGTAAGATGGATATAATGAGGGATAGAAGAATGGTTAGGGTGATTGTTGGGGCGGTTAAGTTCATTTCTACCACTTGGATTTGCACCAAAGATCTTGGTGCCTAAGACCAGTGGAATACTATTATCCTTTAGTAGAGGGAGCTGGTAATTAATTCCAGGTAAAAGAGTTAGCAGGTCTTATGGCGCCCTCGGTGTATGAGGGTGGTTCCTAATGTCAGGGTCACAGCTTGATATTTTTTTTAAATTACATACACTTAGATAACCAGTTCTGGTTTTATGGAGATTAGTATCAGGGGGGCGGTGTGTAGTGTTATAAGGAGGTGTTCTCGTGAGTCTGTTGGGTGTGTTATTGCGTTTAGTAGGGGTGTGCCTATTTGTGTTGATAGGAATATATGTAAGGAGTACGATGCTGTAATAAGCATGGATAGTCCAAATATAATGATTGTTGCTGGGCATCAATTGAAGAGTGATGATGCGATTAGGAGTTCCCCCGTGAAGTTTATAGTGGGTGGGGTCGCAATATTTATTAGGTTAATTAATAATCATCAGGTTGTTAGTATTGGTAGAATATTGTGAAATCCTCGTGTGAGGGCTATGATTCGAGTCTTGGTTCGCTCATAGGTTGTGTTAGCTAGGCAGAAGAGTGCTGAAGAGGTGAATCCGTGGGCGATTATTAGGGCTATGGCCCCCGATAAGCTTCATTGTGTTTGGATTATAATTGCGGCAATGACTAGCCCTATGTGGCTGATAGATGAGTATGCAATAAGGGATTTTAGGTCTGTTTGTTGTAGGCAGGTCAGGTTGGCTAGTGTTGCCCCCCATAAGGCTAAAATAATAAATGGTAAAAATAAGTCTGTTTTTACTGTTGGCAGGATTTGTGTTATTCGGATGATTCCATACCCACCCAGTTTTAGTAGAATTGCGGCTAGTACCATAGACCCTGCAATTGGGGCTTCTACATGGGCTTTTGGTAGTCACAGATGAAGGCCATAAACTGGCATTTTTGCTAAAAAAGCCCCCAGACAGGCTACTCATAGTATTAGCTCTGTCCAGGGGCTTATTGGTTGTATTATTTGTATAAAAAGGGTCGGGGTTTTTGTTATGTTATTAAGGAATAGTGTGGTTATTAGTAGTGGTATTGAGGTTGTTAGTGTGTATAGTATAAAGTATGTGCCTGCTGTTAGGCGTTCGGTTTGTTGTCCTCATCGTGTAATAATAACCATAGTTGGGATTAGGGTGGCTTCAAATATAATGTATATTAGGGTTAGATTAGATGCTATGAATGTTATGGAGATGAATAGCTGTAATATAGCAAGAGTAGTTAGGAATATCCGCTGTCGTTGTAGTGGTTCTTTATTTATTGTGTGTTGGCTGGCTATAATTGTTATTGGTAGTAGTCAGTATGAGAGTGCTATTAGTGGGGCTGAAGAGGTGTCAAGGTTGAGGTGGGTGCTGGAGCTTGGTTCTAGCAGGCTTAGGCTGAGCAGTGCGATTATGAATGAGTAAGAGGTGATTGTTTGGTAGAGTATTTGGGGTTTTAATATTATGGCTATTGGAATTAATATTATAGTTGTATAGATAATCTTTAGCATTATAAAAGGTCTAGGGTTTTTAGGAAGTCGTTTCCATGGGTTCGTGTGATTGCAACTACTAGGCTTAGGCCGACAGCTGCGCTGCATACTGAGATAGTTAGTAGGATAATGGGTATGGGGGTTTGTGATATAGTTAATGAGGTAGAGGTAAATATAACTAGTATTGTAAATACAATGAGTATTATTGTTTCTACGTATATTAGTGCTAGTATTAGGTGTTTGTGTTGTAGTGAAAGGGTGGTAATAGCAATTATAAAGGTTACATACAGAGTGGTTTTTATTAGTTCCATTATTGTGGCTTAGGGTTGGTAAGTTCTTTTGAGTCGAAATCAAATATCTATTAGACTACCGCAACACTCAGTTCATTCTAGTCCCCCCTGTAATCACTCATATAGTAAGCCCAGTGTTAAGATTGTCAGTAGTGTTGTGATTAGTGTAATAGTTATGTTTGGGGGGTTGGTGTTTGTGCTTCAAGGGGTTGGTAGTAGTAGTACGATTTCTAAGTCAAATAAGATAAATAAGATGGCAATTAGGAAGAATTGGATGGAGATGGGGGTTCGAGCATTTCCTAGTGGGTCAAAGCCGCATTCGTAGGGGGATAGTTTATTAATGTCAGGTTTTATGATAATGTAGATGTTGATTATATATAATAGAGTTGTTGTTATTATGGCTATAGCAATAAGAGAGGCGAGGTTAATTATTTCTTCCCTGAGGGGACTTAATGCTTGGAGGGCACTTGTACTTCTATACTAAAGAAATAGGACCCCCATCAGTAGACAGAGATGTATAGAAATAGTCATACGATATCAACGAAGTGTCAGTATCAAATAGCTGCTTCATACCCAAAGTGGTGTGTAGTAGTAAAGTGGTGTTTATTAAGGCGAATTATGCAGATTATTAGGAATGTGGTCCCGATTATAACGTGAAGTCCGTGAAACCCTGTAGCTACGAAGAATAGTGAGCCGTACACGCTATCTGAGATGGTAAATGGGGTTTCTATGTATTCTGATGCTTGTAGGACTGTGAAGTAGACCCCTAAGATGATAGTGAGTATTAAGGCGTTGGTTGCTTCTTTTTTGTTTCCTTTTATTATTGTGTGGTGTGACCAGGTAATAGTTGCTCCAGATGAGAGGAGAACTGCTGTATTTAGTAGTGGTACTTCTATTGGGTTAAGTGGGGTAATTCCGGTTGGTGGTCATTCTGCTCCTAGTTCTGGGGTGGGGACTAGGCTGACATGGTACAGAGCTCAGAAAAAGCCAAGGAAGAAAAATACTTCTGATGTGATGAATAGGATTATACCATATCGTATGTTTTTTTGTACACCTTTCGTGTGGTGTCCTTGATAGGTGCTTTCTCGTACTACATCCCGCCATCACTGAAACATGGTGAGTAGGAGGGTGAGTAGCCCTATTTTGAGTACTATTGTGGTATTTGTGTGGAATCATATTGCTAGCCCTGAGGCTAGGAGTAGGGAGCCTATGGCTCCTGTCAAAGGTCATGGGCTAGGGTCTACTAAGTGGTATTGGTGGAGTTGGTGGGTCATTATGTATTTTCTTGTAGGTATAGGATAATTAAAAGTACAAACACGTAGGCTTGGATGCAGGCTACTGCTAGTTCTAAGATAGAGAGTAAGAATAGAAGCATTCATGTTATAATGCTTAGGGTGATGTGTGCATTAATGAAGTTTAATGTGGCTGTGCTAACTATGGTTATGAGTAGGTGCCCGGCTGTAATATTGGCTGTAAGTCGTACACCGAGTGCTAGTGGTCGTATTAGTAGGCTGATTGTTTCGATAATGATTATAAATGGGATTAGGGGGGTTGGGGATCCTTCTGGTAATATGTGGGCTAGTGTGGTAGAGGGTTTTTTTATTATCCCGGTGATGATTGTGGCTATTCAGAGCGGGATGGCTATAGCTATGTTTATTGATAGTTGAGAGGTTGATGTAAAGGTGTAAGGCAGTAACCCCAGCAGATTTGATAGAAGAATCATGATAAGTAGGCTAGTTAGGATCTTACATCATTTTTGTCCGTTAGGGGTTAATTGGTTAGTTATATTTGACATAATTGTTTTTAGAAATCAGGTGATTATGGTTGTTATGCGGTTTCCTAGAAGTTTGGGTTTGTGATAGATTAAAAGGATTGGGATTAATATTGATAGGGGGGCTGTTGGGATTATTAGAAACTCTGGGCTTATAAATTGTTCGAATATGTTTATAGTCATGGTAGTATTGGTGTTGATTTAGGCGTGAGGCAGATCATTGGGTTTATTGTTATTAAGACAACCTTAATTTTTTGTGTGGTTAAGTATAGCATTATTCAGGTTCACAAGAAGATTGAAAAGGTGTAGATCGTGTCAAGTTGTGGCATGTCACTAAGGAAATGGTGGTTTCTTCTTCAACTTAAAAGGCTGATGCTATGTTAAAGCTTCTCAGTGATTGTTCTGAGGTCAGTCATTGTTCGAAGTGATGAAGGGGGGTTGCTTCTACTGCAATGGGTATAAAGCTATGATTTGCTCCGCAGATTTCTGAGCATTGGCCAAAGAATACCCCGACTCGTGATGTGGCTAATGGGAGTTGGTTTAGACGTCCAGGAACCGCATCTACCTTTACCCCAAGTGATGGGATTGTTCATGAGTGGAGAACGTCTTCTGCAGTCACTACAATGCGGGCTTGTAGGCCTGCTGGTATGACTATGCGGTGGTCTACTTCGAGTAGTCGTGGTGAGCCATTTTGTAGGTCTTTTGTTTGGATTATGTAGGAGTCAAATGAGATGTGGGCATCGTCTGAGTACTCATAGTTTCAATATCATTGGTGTCCGGTTGCTTTGATAGTTAGATAGGGGTTAAAGACTTCTTCTATTAGGTATAAGGATCGGACTGATGGTAGGGCTGTTAAGATTAAGATTATAATGGGGGCGGCAGTTCAGGCTGCTTCTAGTTGTTCTACTTCTTCTGTTGGGTCATTATGGGTAAGGGTTGTTGTAGTTGCGGTGAGTGTAAATATTGTAATTACTATGGTTATAAGACAGGTGAGTAAGAGGACGTGGTCGTGTAAGAAAATCACTTCTTCTATTGTTGGTCCTATAGCTTCTTGTAGTGATAGTTGTCCTGCGTGTGGCATTGAGGACCACAGAGACTGTGATTTAGCTATGACAAAGCCACGTAATTATGTTTACTAGGTTCTCGGGAAGAAAGCATAATATGCGGTTAACTTGAAATTAACAGATGGCAGCTTAGACCTGTCTTTTCTCGGGCCAAGGTCATTCTATATAGGAGATGAGGTTTCGAATGGGGGCGTAAGTGTTGTTTAGTATGAATGTGGGTTCTGTGTGGGTGTGGTGTGGTGGTGGGGAGCCAAAGAACCACTCTACATGTGTTTTTTTTCCAAGAGGTACCTGGGCTTCTCGTTTGCTTGTTAGTGCTTCTCATACAATAAATAGTGATATGAGTACTGCTACTATAGAGATGGTTGATCCAATAGAGGATATTGTGTTTCAGAGGGTAAAGGCGTCTGGGAAGTCTGAGTATCGTCGTGGTATGCCGGATAGTCCTAAGAAGTGCTGTGGAAAGAATGTTATATTTACGCCTGTAAACATTACTCAAAATTGGGTTTTAGTTATGGTTTGGTTTAGGGTATAGCCTGTAAACAGTGGGAATCAGTGGGTGAGTCCTCCTATAATAGCAAATACTGCTCCTATTGATAACACGTAGTGGAAGTGGGCTACTACATAGTAGGTGTCGTGTAGTACAATATCCAGTGATGAGTTTGCTAGAATAATCCCGGTTATTCCACCAACAGTGAATAAAAAGATAAACCCTAAGGCTCAGTAGATAGGGGTTTGTCATTTGATTTGGCCTCCGGCCAAAGTGGCCAGCCAACCAAATACTTTGATTCCGGTTGGAATTGCAATAATTATTGTTGCTGCTGTAAAGTAGGCTCGGCTATCAATGTCTAGGCCCACTGTGAATATGTGATGGGCTCAGACGACAAAGCCCAGGACAGCGATGGATATTATTGCTCAAATTATGCTGGTGTATCCGAATGTGTTCTTTTTTCCTGTATAGAATGTAATAATACTTGAGATGATGCCAAACCCTGGTAGAATAGGGATATATACTTCTGGGTGGCCAAAGAATCAAAATAGGTGCTGGAAGAGTACTGGGTCTCCACCCCCGCACGGGTCAAAGAAGGAGGTATTAAGGTTTCGGTCAGTTAATAATATGGTGATTGCTGCTGCTAGTACAGGCAGGGCTAGTAGTAATATAATGGCTGTAATTAGTACTGATCAGACAAACAGGGGGATGTTGAATATTGGTATTGATTTAGGTTTTATGTTAATGCATGTAGTAATGAAGTTAATTGCCCCCAGGATGGAGGAGGCGCATGCTAGATGTAAGGAGAAGATTGCTAAGTCCACTGATGGACCTGAGTGTACCAGGTTTCCTGATAGTGGGGGGTAGACCGTTCACCCTGTTCCGGCCCCAGCTTCGACGTAGGATGAGGATAGTAGAAGTAGTAGGGCTGGCGGTAGTAACCAGAAGCTTATATTGTTTATACGCGGAAAAGCTATGTCAGGAGCTCCGATTATTAGGGGGATTAATCAATTACCGAAGCCCCCGATTATAATGGGTATTACCATGAAGAAAATTATGATGAATGCGTGGGCTGTAACTATGACATTAAAGATCTGATCGCTACCCAGAAGCGACCCCGGCTGGGTCAGTTCTATTCGCATTAGGATGCTTAGGCAGGCACCAATTAGGCCTGATCATGCGCCAAATAGTAGGTATAGGGTTCCAATATCTTTGTGGTTTGTTGAGAATAGTCAACGGGTGATGAACACTGGTAGTATGGCTGATTAAAAAGCGGTAATCTGTAAAATTATAAATAGGATATTCCTTGCTATCAAACCCCGAGGTGTGAAACATGTCAGACTGCAAATCTGAAGTCGGCAGCTGCCCGGGGTTTCTCCGTTTTTTCCACCGCCCAAAAACGGAGAAGCTAGATTAAAGTCCGCCGGTTTGGACAGCTAGTTGTTAATTAGTTTTATGTGGGATCGAGGCCCGCTAGTCTAGAGAGCTTTAGTTTAATTAAAATATCTGTGTTGCAATCAGGAGATGTGGTGTTCCCGCAGGCTCTACAGAAACTAAAGTGATCTTTTTTGGGGGCTTTGAAGGCTCCTAGTTTATATAACTTAAGCTTCTATATTTTTGGTGATATGGGTAGGAGAAGGGTGGTTATTATTGTTAGTACTGAGGTGGCCATGGGGTGTTCTTTGTTCGGTGTTCGTCATTTTAGTGGTATTAGTGTGGTGTGTGGTGGTATGGTTATTGATGATACGTATACTAGTCGTATGTATACGTATAGACTAAGTAGGGAGGTTATGGCTATTAGAGTGGCTTCGGCAATTATGTTGTTGGAGGTTATGTTGTTTAGGATTAATCATTTTGGTATAAATCCTGAAAGGGGGGGTAGACCCCCTAGGGATAGTACAGTTGTGGATGAAACTATTATGGTGTGTGGGGTGTTTGTCCACATGGTTCCGATATCTTTGATTGTTATAGAGGTTGTAAGGTTTATTAGTATGAATATGGGGATTGTGGCTATGATGTAGATTATAAAGGTTAATATTGAAATGTTGGGTGCTATTGTGATAGTTGCTATAATCCAACCTGTGTGGGCGATTGATGAGAAGGCTATTAGTTTCCGTAGTTGGGTTTGGTTAAGGCTCCCTATTCCCCCGACTGTGATGGAGAGAACTGCGGATAATAGTATAAGTGTGGTGTTGGTTTTATTGTGGGTTGTTAGTAGAATTGTTAGTGGGGCAATTTTTTGTCAGGTTAGAATGGTTAGGGATGTTAGGGTTGTAGTACCTTGTGCTACGTCTGGGAGTCAGAAGTGGAATGGTGCTGCTGCTATTTTTATTAATAGGGCTATGTTAATAATGGTAGTTGCTACTGGTTCTGTTGTAAGGTGGATTTCTCAGTTTGAGGTGTTTAAGGCGTTTGTTGTGGCTGCAAATAGAATAGCTGTAGAGGCTATGGTTTGTGTTAAGTAATATTTTGTTGCGGCTTCAGTTGCTCGTGGGTGATTGGGCTTTGAGATTAGTGGGATTATTGAAAGGGTGTTGATTTCTAGGCATACTCAGGTCATGAGTCAGTGTGTCGTTGATGTAATTATAGTGGTGCTTAGTATGATGCTGGTTGTAATGATTAGTCATGATGTTGGGTTAATTAGTAGGGGCCGTGTGGCATTTTCGGGGTATGGGCCCGATAGCTTGATTAGCTGACCCTACTGTAGAAGGTAGTATATTGGTAGTATGGAAAGTTTTGGGCTTTCTAGTTCAAGTTCGAGTCTTGACTTTCTAGGGTATTAAGGAGATGATTTGAACATCTGTGTTGAGGTTTTAAGCCTTTTGCATGGCCTGACTTTGCTACCTTAATTATATAAAAATACGGGAGATTTTAAAAATTGAGCCGGAAATGACTATTTTTGGATGGGGGGTGTTTTGGCATTTGAAATTTTTCTCGGAGAAAAGAAGTAAAATATCGGGTTCTAAAAATTGTGTTTGCTATTTTCATAGTAAATTATTTTCGCGGGTGCGATCGGAGGGGGGGGATAAGGTGTAAAAAATAACTCTATGGAATTTTGGGAGTGTAAGGAATATTATAATTTTATCGCATGTTTTTTTCTCAACTTTTGAAAACAGGGGTGTTGAAAATGCGCTTACTGCGGTAAATTTATAATAAAGGAATAATGAAATTTTACGGGAAAATAAAAAATATGTCTAACAAGCAAGAAGAATATATCCACGTATAGGGAAAGTGTAAAGCCAAGAATATAGCTCCACCCGGACTAGATGGTCTACCCCGGGGAGGGGAACGGTAACGGGCATACGGGTGTCAGGTGAAAGGTAGAGAAAAAAAGGACAACCAGGGGTGGAGCGAGCATACGTGATAAGAACATGAGGGTGAATGTACCAATATAAAGGGTGCGACCAAATGCCTCTTAAAAAGCAAGTAGGGCGGGGTGGTTCCGGACCATTGAGATGATCTTGAGAGTGTAACCAGCGGCCTTGGAAAAAACATCAAGGGAGGGGTAACAATATATGGACGTGAGAAGCGGGACTGTGTGTTTTCGTGGAAGGATAGAGGGTTTCACGGGCTGGATTAGATCATGGACACCATTAGGAACAGGATAGTCATGGTTACTAAGAATGAATAGACCAGATAACCATGGAAAGTTAGAGTGATGCTGGCGTGAATTTAATGATTATATACACTTTTTATATAAATAATTATAGTATAATTCCCGTTTATTAGGCGTGAGGCAGATCATTAATGTATAATTATACATAGTGAAATAAAGACTATAAGCTAAGAGGTACATTATAGTCAGAATCGGGATTAAACATGTGGGGGGGGTGTAGGGGGGGGGTCCTAGGAGAGTTATTTATTTTTGGGGGGCGGGAGTATTATTGGCTCCGTGCCTACTCTATCAAGGTAGTCCTTTCTCAGGCACGCCTCCATTGTGGTGGTGTGCCGCAGAATGCTGTGCTAGTAGAGGCGTTAAGTAGGCACATGGCTAGAGTGAGGGGGAGGTATTGTTTTCATAGGAGGTGTATTAGTTGGTCGTAGCGAAATCGGGGGTATGAGGCTCGGGTTCATAGGAATATGGTTGTTAATATTACTGTTTTGATTATTAGGTTTGTGGTGAATAGCTGCGGGTTTATTGTGCTTGGACTTAGGAATATTATGGTGGATAGGGTGTTTATTAATAGAATATTGGTGTATTCTGCTAGGAATAGTAGTGCGAATGGTCCTGCTGAGAATTCTACATTAAATCCGGATACCAGCTCAGATTCACCTTCTGTAAGGTCGAATGGAGATCGGTTAGTTTCGGCTAAAGTGGATGTGAATCATATTATAGCTAGTGGTCATGATGGGATTAATAGTCATATGTGTTCTTGGGCTTCTATGAATAGTATTAGTGAGTACCCCCCAGATATAAGGGCTATTGAGATAATGATTAGTCCTAGGGTAACTTCGTATGAAATAATCTGCGCTACGGCTCGTATAGCCCCGATTAGTGGGTATTTTGAGTTGGAGGATCAGCCAGATCAGAGGATGGTATATGTGAATATGCCAGATATTGCTATAATGAATAGTAGTCCGAGGTTTATGTTGGTTAGTGTGGACGGTATTGGTATTGGTGCTCAGGATGTTAGTGCTAGGGTGAGTGCTATGATGGGGGATAGTGTGAATAGAATGGGTGAGGATATGGTTGGTTTTGTTGCCTCTTTTGTGATTAGCTTTAAGCCGTCTGCGATTGGTTGTAGTAGACCTATTGGTCCTACTAAGTTAGGACCTTTGCGATGTTGTATATATCCGAGGAGTTTTCGTTCTAATAGGGTGAGGAATGCTACGGCAATAAGGATTGATAGGATGTAGAGTAGGGAGTTAGTAATGTTTAGTAGGATCATAGAAATAATTAAGATTTTTCTTAATTAACCTTATCTTGGTTTGGTGTGTTATTGTGATGTGGGTTGGTTATCTTTTGTTAAAGCGTGCTTGGAGTATGGGCTTTGCTTTATCGGTCCTTTCGTACTGGATAGAGACATATTCATAGATAGAAACCGACCTGGATTGCTCCGGTCTGAACTCAGATCACGTAGGACTATTAATCGTTGAACAAACGAACCCTTAATAGCGGCTGCACCATTAGGATGTCCTGATCCAACATCGAGGTCGTAAACCTTCTTTTTGATATGGGCTCTTGAAGAAGATTGCGCTGTTATCCCTGGAGTAACTTGGTTCAATTATCAGCTATGCTGGGTCGTTTGTTGGCTTGTGGGCCTGTTTAGTGGTGTGGTAGGCCATGGTGTTTGGAAGTTCTTTTTTTTTCCAAGGTCGCCCCAACCGAAATTAGTTATTATGTGGTTTAATAGTTTAGTTTAAGCTTCACAGGGTCTTCTGGTCTTATGTTGGAATCCCAGCTTTTTTACTAGGAGATCAGTTTAATTGATTTATTATAAGAGACAGTTGGACCCTCATTTTGCCTTTCATACTGGTCTATAATTAGTAGACAAATGATTACGCTACCTTTGCACGGTTAGGGTACCGCGGCCGTTTAATTCTTCACTGGGCAGGCGTTGCCTTTAATATTTGTTTGGCTAAAGGTTATGTTTTTGTTAAACAGTTGGGGTCTTTGTTTGCCGAGTTCCTTTTATAATGGTGGATCTTTCTTTTTAATGCGCCTGTGTTGGGGTCACAGTTTATTTTAAGATGTGTAGAGGTTTGTTTGTGCCTATTGTGGTCTGTTAATTACTAGTGGTTTATCCGGGCCTAGTGGATAGGTGCATATAGAGAGGTTGTCTTATTATTAGTTCAAGCATAATAATACCCATGAGTATGGGTCTACCTTTAGTTTATTTGGAGTTTTTAATTGATATTTGGATCTTTGTTTAAATTCTTTAACGATATTTTTTTAGTTGGCTGCTTTAAGGTCTACTGGGGTTGGGTGATTGTTTGTCCTCTCAAATTCAGGTTGTATCCTGTTTCAACAGAGCTGTACCTCTGTTGATTATCCTTAGATAATAATTAGTTATTGTTTTGGTCTAAGGTTGAACTTAGATTCTTTTTTGGGTAGCCAGCTATCTCCAGATTCGGTAAGCGTTTCACTTCTACTTTTAAGTCTTCCCACTCTTTTGCTACAGAGAAGGGTGTGCCCATTAGGCTGCTTTAAAGTAGCTCATCTGGTTTCGGGGTGGAGGCTATGATTCTTCTTGTCTTGTGTTTCTTGCTGGACCATGATGCGAAAGGTACAAGGTTTAATCTTTGCTGTTAGTTGCTTTATAGTTTCCCTTACGGTACTGGTGTGGTTAGTTTACTGTTCGATCACATCTACTTGGTGGGTCAAATGTTTTGTTTTGTTGGTTTAGAATATATTTGGGTCGTTCGGTTTCAGCTCAAAAAGATTAATATAATGTCGTTCGAGTGTAGGTCGAATGCTTTGTGTAAGCTACTTTTTGTTTCTAAGCGCACTTTCCAGTACGCTTACCATGTTACGACTTGCCCTGCTTAAAGGTGGAAGTTTGTTTTATGTATTTTTATTGGTTTATTAACAGGGATGACGGGCGGTGTGTACGCACCTCATTGCGTTAGTTTCGACTGAGCATGTTGTCCTCAGTGTACTATTAAATCCGCCTTCAGTTTCTTTTTCATAGCTAAAAATTCGTATTTTCTGTATTAGAAAATGTAGCCCATCTTAGGCCCACCCATGAGTTACACCTCGACCTGTCGTGTTAGTGTGTGATTATTAGGCTCACTTTGTTTCTTTCACAAGGTAGGCTGGCGACGGCGGTATATAGACTGTTAGGCTAGAGTGGGTTGGGTTGATCGTGGGGTATCGGTTATTAGACAGGCTCCTCTAGGTTGTTATGAGGTACCGTCAAGTCTTTTAAATTTTAAGTTTTTACTCGTAGTTATTTGGCGAACAATGGGTGATTTAATTGTTGTGTTATGGTTAGGCATAGTAAGGTATCTAATCTTAGTTTGTACCCTAGCTTTCACGAGTGGGAGTTGTTTGTTATTAGGGTGTGGTTAGTGCGACTTATGGCTTTTTACAGCCCAGTGTGGCTTCGTTCCTAATGTTTAGACCTATTATTAGTCGTGCTTTACGCCGTTAGTATTATCTTGGGTCTGTCGTATAACCGCGGTCGCTGGCACGGAGATTAACCGGCCCTAAAAGTCCCTTGCTAGGTCAAGCTTGCGCTTATAGCCTAATATTATCTACTGCTGTGGACCCGTGGGGGTGTGGCTGGTTTTGCTTGGTGTTGTAGGCTTTATTGCCTGATACCTGCTCCGACCGGTGTGGTGGGCTGTTTCACTGTAGTGGTGAGGCTTGCATGTATAATTAGGGATGTAAGTAATAAGGGGTTTAAGACCAAGACCTTGTGTGATCAGGTACAACCGTCTTAGCATTTTCAGTGCTATGCTTTAGGGTAAGCTATGATAAC